TAAGAAATTTTTGAAATCAAAAATGAATATTTGTGAACAATGTGGATATCATTTGAAAATGAGTAGTTCAGATAGAATCGACCTTTCGATTGATCCGGGTACTTGGACTCCTATGGATGAAGACATGGTCTCTCTAGATCCCATTGAATTTCATTCGGAAGAGGAACCTTATAAAGATCGTATTGATTCTTATCAAAGAAACACAGGATTGACTGAAGCTGTTCAAACAGGCACAGGTCAATTAAACGGTATTCCCATAGCAATTGGGGTTATGGATTTTCAGTTTATGGGGGGTAGTATGGGATCTGTAGTAGGCGAGAAAATAACCCGTTTGATCGAGTATGCTACCAATCAATGTTTACCTCTTATTTTAGTGTGTGCTTCTGGAGGAGCACGCATGCAAGAAGGAAGTTTGAGCTTGATGCAAATGGCTAAAATATCTTCCGCTTTATATGATTATCAATCAAATAAAAATTTATTCTATGTATCAATCCTTACATCTCCGACTACTGGTGGGGTGACAGCTAGTTTTGGTATGTTGGGGGATATCATTATTGCCGAACCCAATGCCTACATTGCATTTGCAGGTAAAAGAGTAATTGAACAAACATTGAATAAAACATTACCTGAGGGTTCACAGTCGGCTGAATATTTATTCCATAAGGGCTTATTCGATCCAATCGTACCACGTAATCCTTTAAAAGGTATTTTGAGTGAGTTATTTCACCTCCATGTTTTCTTTCCTTTGAATCAAAATTCAATCAAATAGAGCCTTAATCAAAAAAAAAATTGGGTTTGTGATCAACCAGATCAACCAGATCAACCAGTAGTTATTCATTTAGTTTAAAGGAATCGAATTCAAAATCCAAAGAATGGATTATTCTTTTTTTTTTTTTACAGATATTACTAATTAGTAATTAGGAAATAGGAAATCTCTATGAAACAACATAAAAGAGTGAATTCTTTTTTTTTTTTTTATTTGTAAGAAAATCTTTATTCCAGTTAATTAAATTAAAATTATAAGACAAGAAAAATAAAAAATATTAATATAATAAATTAATAAATAAAAAATTGGATTATCATACATATATTTCATGTCGAAAGATGAAAAATTCTGTTCTACATTCCTTTTCCATATATATACTCATCTATATATAGAATTCTATATTCATTCTAATTATTAGAGAATTCAAATAATTATACTCATGTAATTATACTTATTATAATTATAGAATTCTTCTAATTCTAAGAAATTTGAATAATTATATATATGAGTATATGCATTATAATAATTCGAAGATATTTTTATAACAATAAATAACAGATTAAAATATTAATATAATTAGGATAAATAACATAACAATAATAATAAATAACAGGTACAAATATTAAGTCTATTAAATCGAGGTATCCATTCTATGACAACTTTCAACAACTTACCCTCTATTTTTGTGCCTTTAGTGGGCTTAGTTTTTCCGGCAATTGCAATGGCTTCTTTATCTCTTCATGTTCAAAAAAACAAGATTTTTTATTTTTAAATACGATGGTGCCAAATCTTCTATATATATATATATTTTAAGAATGCGACTTCTACCATAACACAGATATTTATATTTATATTTATTTAGTAGGATAGAGTATAACATATAGCTTACTCTTTCCATAAACGATTATACATGACATCTGAGTAAATGAATTATAAATATTTGAAAAAAAAAAAGAATTGAATAGATGGCAATCGGAGCGAATATCTGAGATATAGATATAAAGTAAATATCTCTATATATAAGTATCTAGATATAAGTATCTATAGGAAATTATATGTCAGTTGATCTTATTATTTTAGATCTAAACAATTCGATGAATTACTCTTAAAGGTTCACATCAGAATAATACTAGTTGATGAGAGTTACTTCGGAAACCAACAAAAGTAAAGTAAAATTTATTTCTGTTATTTTTTTTATTCTTCCAATTCCAATAAAATGCAATTAGATCTAGTATGAGTTGGCGATCAGAACATATATGGATAGAATTTTTAAGGGGATCTCGAAAAACAAGTAATTTCTGCTGGGCCTTTATCCTTTTTTTAGGTTCATTAGGGTTTTTATTGGTTGGAACTTCCAGTTATCTTGGTAGAGATTTGATATCTTTATTTCCGTCTCAGCAAATCATTTTTTTTCCACAGGGGATCGTGATGTCTTTCTATGGGATCGCAGGTCTCTTTATTAGTTCTTATCTATGGTGCACAATTTTTTGGAATGTAGGTAGCGGTTATGATCGATTCGATAGAAAAGAAGGACTAGCGTCTATTTTTCGTTGGGGATTTCCTGGAAAAAATCGTCGCATTTTCCTCCGATTCCTTCTGAAAGACATTCAATCCATCAGAATCGAAGTGAAAGAGGGTATTTATGCACATCGTGTCCTTTATATAGAAATCAGAGGCCAGGGGGCCATTCCCTTGACTCGTAATGAGAAGAATTTGACCCCACAAGAAATTGAACAAAAAGCTGCAGAATTGGCCTATTTCTTGCGTGTACCAATTGAAGTATTTTGAAAAATGAAGCGAAGAATGAATGTTTTCGTATTCTTAATTTTTAACACGAGGGAAAAACCGAGAAATTCTTTTTTTTTTATTTGGAATTAATACGTTAGATACAGATAGATTATATCTTGTAAATTATCTCGACTTTTTTTGTCAATCGAACTTTCTCTTTCTTTTTTTATTCTTTTTGGTATTCCTTAATTATAATTAACAAAATTACCAAAGGATTGGACCACTTATAACGAAAACTTCTGCCTTGTTTTGACACTCATTTTTGACCATAACATTATATAATAGTCTTGATAAAGTTCTCTTCCATTTTATTGGACTGGATTGTGGGTAGTAGGCTAATTTTTTTTTTTTGAAATATTTTCTATTTTGATCGAATAGAAAGGGACTTCTTTCACCTGTAAATCCTAATCCTGAAGTGGTTCTTTCGTGCATTCATCGAAACTGGGCAATTGCTTCAAATTGGAGTAATTACTATATTTGGAAACAATAGATATTTTTTTTTCTTGATTCGAATTTAAAAAGTGGATTCTCTGTTTTTCTTTTTTTGTATTGTTTCGAAATTTAAGGACTAACCACTCAAGCACAAATAAAAAACAGAGAATAGATTGATAATAGAATCAATATGACTTGTAATAGAACTTATGTTTGATATGAATATTAAATATTGTATCAAGTTGACGAATGAAGTAGAAGTAAGTTCATAAAAAAAAAAAAAGACGAAAAAATGGCAAAAACGAAAGCATTCATTCCCCTTCTATATCTTGCATCTATAGTATTTTTGCCCTGGTGGATCTCTCTTTCATTAAAAAAAAGCCTAGAAGCTTTGGTTACTAATTGGTGGAATACTGGGCAATCTGAAATTTTCTTGAATCATATTCAAGAAAAAAATATTTTTAAAAAAGTTCTAGAATTAGAGGGACTCTTCCTCTTGGAGGAAATGATAAAAGAATACCCAGAAACACATCTACAAAAGCTTCCTATCGGAATTTACAAAGAAACAATCCAATTGATCAAGATACACAATCATGATCGTATCCATATGATTTTGTACTTCTCGACAAATATAATCTCTTTTATTATTCTAAGTGCTTATTCTATTCTAGGTAATGAACAACTTTTTCTTCTTAACTCTTGGGTTCAAGAGTTCCTATATAACTTAAGTGATACAATCAAAGTTTTTTCTATTCTTTTATTAACTGATTTATGTATAGGCTTCCATTCGCCCCATGGTTGGGAACTAATGATTGGATCTATTTACAAAGATTTTGGATTTGCTCATAATGATCAAATTATATCCGGTCTTGTTTCCACTTTTCCAGTCATTCTAGATACAATTTTAAAATATTGGATCTTCCGTTATTTAAATCGTGTATCTCCGTCACTTGTAGTGATTTATCATTCAATAAATGACTAAAAAATGATCCACTGATCCAATTTTCAGGTTTGTTACTTTGTACATAAGTAAAACATTAATAATTTTACTTATTTCTTCTACCCATCCAGGAGAATTCTTCCTAGATTCGAGTAAAATTATTTCAGTAAATAGCAGAATCAGGGATAGGGAACTATACTAGCAACCTACCTAATTTTATTGTAGAAATTTTCGGGATCAATAATTGGACCATGCAAACTAGAAATACCTTTTCTTGGATAAAGGCAGAGATTACTCGATCCATTTTCCTATCGCTCATGATATATATAATAACTGGGGCACCTGTTTCAAATGCATATCCCATTTTTGCACAGCAGGGTTATGAAAATCCACGAGAAGCGACCGGCCGTATTGTCTGTGCCAACTGCCATTTAGCTAATAAGCCCGTGGATATTGAGGTTCCACAAGCTGTACTTCCGGATAGTGTATTTGAAGCAGTTGTTCGAATTCCTTATGATAAGCAATTGAAACAAGTTCTTGGGAATGGTAAAAAAGGAGCTTTGAATGTGGGGGCTGTTCTTATTTTACCTGAGGGGTTTGAATTAGCCCCCCCCGATCGTATTTCGCCCGAGATTAAAGAAAAGATAGGCAATTTGTCTTTTCAGAACTATCGTCCCACTAAAAAAAATATTCTTGTGATAGGTCCTGTTCCTGGTCAGAAATATAGTGAAATCACCTTTCCTATTCTTTCTCCGGACCCTGCTACTAAGAAAGATGTTTACTTCTTAAAATATCCCATATATGTAGGTGGGAACAGAGGAAGGGGCCAGATTTATCCCGATGGGAGTAAGAGTAATAATAATGTTTATAATGCTACAGTAGCGGGTATAGTAAGCAAAATAATACGAAAAGAAAAGGGAGGATATGAAATAACCCTAGTGGATACATTGGATGGGCGTCAAGTGGTGGATATTATCCCTCCAGGACCAGAACTTCTTATTTCAGAGGGCGAATCTATCAAACTTGATCAACCATTAACGAGCAATCCTAATGTGGGTGGATTTGGTCAGAGGG